TCTGCCCGCTCCATGCTGTATAGCCTTCGGATCATGGGCTGGTTGAATGCTGGGATACGTGAGATTAGATCCGATCTGCCCGGTGATTTTGGTAGATAAAGATAAAGTGGTGGGAAGTGCTGAAGTGAGAGGAATCCATATCAGCGATCGTACCGTCATTACTTCAATGATTGTAATTCTACCTGATCAATCACTCTTTTTTATCTGTATTTTCTTTCTCAGCATTTCATTTTAAGAAGAATCCTTTTTTGAATGATGGAATATCAGTTCTATATATGTTCCATATAGATAGATAGATATCTATCTATCTATAATGAAATGAATCCAAAATGGAGGAAGGGGGAATAGAAAGGGGAAGGAAGAACAGAAAGAGAACAGGGGGACGGAGGGGATGGAGAGAAGGGAAGGGGACGAAGAATTGCAAGGGGACATAAAAGATCGATCTATCGATACAGAGAATGAGAGATTAGTCAAAATCTCACATCAACGAATCCATATAAAAATAAAAATTGGATATGATCCGTTCTATGAATTAATGAATTCATAATCTATTTTAGAGAACAATATCTGTTCTTTTATCTTTCTCCCTATTTCCTTCATTTAGGATGAATGATCAAGAATGTAATTCTTTGTACTATTTTCCCTCGTCGTTACGACAAGGAATAGGAATGAACGGTTTATGTGCGGAACACAATAAGATAGGTTAGATAAAGATACATATGTTTCTGCTATCCATATGTTGGATATTTAGATGTATACATAGATACCATCTTAGGATAGGTGGAGAGTTAAACTACTGGTATGACCGGATCTATTATTCCTATTACTACCACTTAACCCTTTTCATTCTGGAACGGAGAAGAGGATCATAATTCTTATGATTATTAATTAATAACGGGAGATTTAGAGGTGAAAATAGCAGTTTACGGAAAAGGCGGAATTGGTAAATCAACGACTAGCTGTAATATCTCAATCGCCTTAGCAAGACGTGGCGGAAAGGTATTACAAATCGGATGTGATCCCAAACACGATAGTACTTTTACTCTTACAGGATTTCTGATACCTACAATTATAGATACTTTGCAGTCCAAGGATTATCATTATGAGGAGATTTGGCCCGAAGATGTAATTCACAAGGGTTATGGAGGGGTAGATTGTGTAGAAGCAGGGGGCCCACCCGCAGGAGCCGGATGTGGGGGATATGTGGTAGGGGAGACTGTGAAATTGTTGAAAGAATTAAATGCATTTTACGAATATGATATTATCTTATTCGATGTATTAGGTGATGTAGTTTGTGGAGGTTTTGCTGCTCCATTGAACTATGCGGATTATTGCGTAATAATTACAGATAATGGATTTGATGCATTATTCGCAGCTAATCGTATTGCTGTCTCTATCGGGGAAAAAACTCGTACACATCTACTCCGATTAGCAGGCTTGGTCGGAAATCGTACATCTAAAAGAGATCTTATCGATGGATATGTAGAAGTCTGTCCAATGCCCGTAATAGAAGTTTTACCTCTTATTGAAGATATTCGAATATCTAGAGTCAAGGGTAAAACCTTATTTGAAATGGTTGGATCTGAACCATCCCTTAACTATGTGTGTGAATATTATTTGAACATAGCAGATCAGATATTGTCTCAACCAGAAGGTATTGTACCGAAAGAGATTCCGGATCGAAAATTCTTCAGTTTACTTTCCGATTCCTACCTAAGTCCCATTAATGATGGGAAACAGGGGAAGAATCAGGAAAATTTGCTTGGATTTACGATGGTTTGAGATCAACAATTGATTCGTTGATCGGCTCGTTGGGGAAATCTATTTATGTCAGCGAAGATCTCTGAAACTCTCACTTTTGAATGTGAAACGGGTAATTATCATACTTTTTGTCCTATTAGCTGCGTATCTTGGTTATACCAAAAGATTGAAGACAGTTTCTTTTTGGTGGTAGGCACGAAGACATGTGGTTATTTTCTACAAAATACGCTTGGAGTTATGATCTTTGCAGAACCTCGCTATGCAATGGCAGAATTAGAAGAAGGAGATATCTCGGCTCAATTGAATGATTATGAAGAGTTGAAAAGGCTTTGTATTCGGATAAAAAAAGATAGGGACCCCAATGTCATCATATGGATAGGTACTTGTACTACAGAAATAATAAAAATGGACTTGGAAGGTATGGCACCAAAATTGGAATCTGAAATTGGAATACCAATTATAGTGGCAAGAGCAAACGGACTGGATCATGCTTTTACTCAAGGGGAAGATACTGTGCTAGCTGCGATGGCACATCGTTGTCTAGAACAGAGATTATTCGTTCGTGAACGGAATGGAACTATACAAAAATTCCCTCCTCCCCTTGAAAAGGAAGGAGAATTCATAGAATACGGAGATCATCCCTCCTTAGCTCTTTTTGGATCCCTACCTTCGAACGTAGCTTCTCAACTCAGTCCGGAATTAAGGCGCCAATCTGTCAAGGTATCCGGTTGGTTACCTGCCCAGAGATATACTCATCTTCCGTCATTAGGTAATGGAGTTTATGTCTGTGGTATCAATCCATTTCTGAGTCGTACAGCAACCACTTTGGTAAGACGTGAAAGATGTAGATTAATTGGAGCTCCTTTTCCTATCGGTCCGGACGGAACGCGTGCTTGGATCGAAAAGATTTGTCCTGTATTTGATATTGAAACTCAGGGTTTAGAGGAAAGGGAGAAACAGATATGGGAAAGTTTGAAGGATTATATTTCTTTGGTACATGGAAAATCTGTATTTTTCATGGGAGATAATCTTCTAGAAATATCTCTAGCAAGATTCTTAATCAGATGTGGAATGATCGTTTATGAAATTGGTATTCCATATATGGATAAACGATATCAAGCTGCTGAATTAGCACTTTTGCGAGATACATGTATAAAGATGTGTGTACCAATACCACGAATTGTGGAAAAACCGGATAATTATAATCAATTACGACGTATACGTGAGTTACAACCCGACTTAGCCATCACTGGAATGGCTCATGCTGACCCATTAGAAGCAAGAGGAATGAATACTAAATGGTCGGTTGAATTCACCTTTGCGCAAATTCACGGATTTGCTAATGCTAGGAATGTCCTTGAATTGGTCACCCGACCTTTGCGGTGTAACGACAATTTAGAAGACTTGGGCCGGACCACCCTAGTAAAATAAAAAAAAAAAAAAAAAAGAGACAACAAGTTTTAAATATCCCTCAATATTTCCGAATCGAATATATGTGCTAATGGCATATGCATATCTATTTGATATATGTTATAAACATATATGTGCATATATGCACATATATGGAGAGATCAAGTAAAGATCGATTTTAAATTGGGACCAATTCTATGAAATTGAATTCATGAATTAGAAAATGATAACTATTCATATCCAATATCTCCCATGTATATATGGGAGATATTGGAATAATTTCTATAATCATTCCACGTTTTTTAAGAAGGATTTTTAATATGATACTTATAGTGAATATGATACTTAGAATCTTGAGTCTACCATGGGATTCAATATCATCAAGGATAGAAGTATCGGGTCCGATCATTTTATTTGGACTCTATTACGGATTTATTACCACATTGCCCATTAGTCCTTCTCAGATATCCCCCATGAGAATTTTATTTCTAGAAGGAACTGTAGATGGTATAGTAACTATAAGTGGTTCTATTACGGGACAATTAATAGTTTTTTTATCGATGTACTATTCACCTATCTATACAGTATTGGGGAAACCTCACGCAATAACTTTATTAGTTGTACCATACATGTTCCTTCATTGTTTCCATACCAACGAGAAACTTTCAAATTCAAAATCTCTGTACCCCATAAATTCACTTAACAATTCTAGAATTCTAGGTCTATTTATGGATAGCCTAATTTTTCAATTACTGAATCCTATTATTCTACCAAGTCCTATATTAACGAGACTGATGAACCTTTTTCTTTTTCGTTATAGCAATAATATATCATTTGTAATAAGTAGTCTTTGTGGTTGGTTGGGTGGTCATGTTCTATTCATAAATTTGGCAAGATTGGTATCTTTCCGTATAGAACGTGATTCACCCATAGGTTATACTATATCAAAACGCTATATAAATCGAACTTTTAGTATTCTTATTTATTATTCCTGTTTATTATATTTGGGCAGAACTCCGTCACCGTCTCTTATTTCTAATAAAGAAATAAAGGATGACTTTGTACATAAGGATCAAAATGAATTTAAAAGACTCCCCAACGAAGAATCACCATGGTTCGATCAACCATGGCCCATTATTTTGTTTGATCATCGCAGATGGAATAGGCCATTGCGATATATCAGAAATAGCCCATTTACTAACTCAGGTCCTGTAAAGACCGAAGTATCCCAATATTTCTTCGACACATGTTCAAGTGATGGAAAACAAAGGATATCTTTCACATCTCTACCTAGTGTGTCGGTATTTTGGGAAAGGATCAGAAGATATAGGAATCTTTCAGATACCTTTTCCTCATCCGAGGATCTTTATTATCAATGGATTTGCACTGAAGAGCAGAGAAAGGATAACTTGGGCAATGAATTCAGGAATCGAATAGAAGCTCTAAGCAATGGATCCCCTGTTGGAGATGTGATGGAAAAAGGAGTTAAATTATCCAATTATCAGGGAGATTCCTTTCCTAAGATACATGATCCCTTTCTGAATGGACCGTTCCGTGGAATAATTGATCAATTAAGGTCACCTTGGATTTTGAGCGATTCGATCAATTTGGATCTTCCGGATTTGACAAAGGTACCTACGAAGGACACCGCGGAAGGATCCTGGAATAATCAAATTGAAGATCGGATCTCTGATCATTGGCGAGAATTGGAACGCAAAAACTTTCCGCTACCCTGGGAACCACTACTTACAGATACCGTTCACTCGTTTATCTCAATCAATGAATTATCAGAAAAGAAAAAAGTTGAACCTATTTCAAAACAACTTTATCTATTAGCGGAACAAATGATCAGAAATTCGGATAATTGGAAGATCTATACGAAAGATTTGCCGAATATAGTTTATTTGAAAGATCGAGGAATTCATCGAATAGATTTCTCGGAAATGGCTTCAAATAATGAAGAGATTCATGTAAAAGACTCGTCGAGAGATTTGTTGGAAATAGTCTCATATGATCGAAGAATTTATATTGAGGTTCTATTGGAAATAGCTTCATGTAATAAAGAGACCTATGCAAAATATTTGTTGGATATTCCTGGTATAATTGGCGGCGAGAAAAATGTCACAAGTCCCATGAGATGGGAATTAATCCTTAGTCTTCCTTCTGCGGAACAAGTTTCACTTTTCGAGCATTTGGAACAGAAGGAATGGACAGTACTTCGGGATCTTTGGATAAATTCATCTACGGGTGATTCGACCCAAACAAAATCTATTTCTGCCTTTTGCGGGAAATTCTTATTCAATGACCCTTTCGAAATTATAGAGATTCAGAAACTTGTGCCTCGATGGTCCTACAATTTGAGAAGCGGTAAATACGACTTCATACCCTCAATAAATGATCTTCGTCCAAGAAAGATCAGGAGTATAACAATTATCGACCCGAACGGAATACAGAGAATTGTGAGACGTTATTCGGAAGAGTCAGATTTTCGCCGTAACCTAGTAAAAGGATCCATGCGTGCTCAAAGACGTAGAACTATAATATGTAAAATGATACAAACGGGTGCACATTCCCCTTTATTTCTATTTTTGGGAAGAATGGAGATACCCACTTTTTTAAAAGATTCTTTTTATATGCCCAATAGAGTAGATCTGGAACAAATTGTTACGAATTTTCTAAATAAAGACTTGAAATCGGGAAGAACTTATTCTGGGGAGAGATCAAAAGTTGATCGTCTCTCAATAGCAGACAAATTGGATTTTTCACTAAATCAAAAAATAAGAGGTTTTATATTAGTGACCCAATCAATTCTTAGAAAATATATAATTTTACCCTCATTAATAATAGCTAAAAATATTGGTCGTATGCTATTATTTCAAGTCCCTGAATGGGATGAAGATTGGGGGGAATGGAGTAGAGAAATTCATATCAAATGCACTTATGATGGGATTGAATTTTCAGAAACGGAATTTCCGGACAGATGGCTCAGGGATGGTATTCAGATCAAGATTCTATTTCCTTTTCGTTTGAGACCTTGGCACGGATCTGAGCTCCAATTTGACAAAGGAGAAAAATCGAGTTCTAGCTATTTAACGACCTGGGGATTGGAAACTGAAGTACCTTTTGGTTATCCAAAAAAAATACCTTCCTTTTGGGAACCCATTATCAAAGAATTGAAAGGACGATTGATAAGAACAATTCTATCAGGAATAGGACGAATAAAGGAATCTGGACCTCAACCAGATAATAGGAGTACAGAAAATATCGGAATAAATGACCAGATCCTCAATAAATATCAATTGCTCATCGGGACTAGGCCTGCGGGTAGTGCAAATTTTTCATCGGAGATTCAGGATCGACCTGGATATGGAACTCAAACAACTATTGAAGATCTAGATGATTGGACAACCACAATGAATGATCAGATCGAACAGATCACTGAGAAATATCTAGTGAATTTAGGGATTAATGTCGATCTAGAGGAAAAAAATAATCAATGTTCTAGTTATATAGAATCGGAATCAAAAAAGCGATTGATTCAGATTCGGCAAATACTTGTTCAATTTAGAAAGAGAAGTGTACGATTTTTTTTGAAATGGCCCTATTCAATAAATCTATTTATTGAAAGAATGGGCAGAGATATTTCCCTAAGTGTTATTCGCCTCATCAGGTTGAACATACAATTTTGTATTAGATCGACGAGGAATCTTGTAGCAATTTACAGAAGAATTTTCATTTTGAAGAACGATATTTCGAAGACAAATAAGGATAAAATTCCCAACTACCATTCAATTACCAAAGAGATACGAGATTTACAAGTTGGTACCGATCGGGACATGATCTTAATGTCCCAAGCATATCTATTTAACGAGATATGGCAAATAAGATCAATGAACAAGTCCCATTCAAAATATCTATTACAATATCGAACATCGTATCCTTTTTTAAAAGGAAAGATCAAAGAATTTTTCAATATACAAGGAATATTGGATTCTAAAGAACCGCAAGATTTGAGAGCAAATGACTGGAAAGAGTGGTTAAAATGTTGCGATCGATACAATTTATCCTCACAGATATGGTCTGGAATAGCACCACAGAGATGGAGAAATGAGATGAGTAAGCAACGGACGACTGAGAATCGAGATTCTCTTCATTCCTATGAAGAAAATAGATTCATTCCCTATGAACAACAACAGGGATATCCCTCATTTTGGGTAAAACCTTCTCCGGGGCGAACCCGGAAACTGAACAAACGTTACAGATACAATCTTTTCTCATATAGTTATATCGATTTCACAAAAGATTTCGATCTTAACGGACTGCCAGTACGGCAGAATGAACGGGAAGAGATTCTCTCTAATAGTATTATACGTGAATCGGAACTATTTGATATACCGGATAATATCAATATTACCGATTATCAAGAGATTCCTAGGGAAAGATATATTCATGATATTACGAATTCAAAAAAGGATGAAGATCAGAAGGATTTCGGTTACAATATTCTCAATTATCAAGAAATTTACAAGGAGGATATTTGTTCTATTACGAATTCTCAATGGATCGACGAGAAAGAAAGAGACAATTTTGATATTACTGATTCTCCGAGAATTAATCGAAGAAGAACGGATCGTTCCGGATCAAATTTAAGATTCTGGTTATTCCCAGAACTTGTAGGAATGAATGATACATATAAAACTGAATTGATGATCATACCAAGAAAATCGCTTATACGAGAAGAACACGAAGATATTTTTGGATCATATAGGAAAGAAGAAAATATTAGATCGAATGTCCGAGACCGAGAAGAAAGAGAACAACAGAAAGAAGATATTGGATCCTATGTTCAAGAACAAGAATATGTTAGATCGAATGTTCAAAACCAAGAAAAGTATGTTGGATTGGATAGTCAGGACAAAGAAAAAAAGGATAATGGGAACAATGAATACGATGAGGTAGAATTTCTGCTGGAAGATGGAAAAACTGTTGAAACTGCTATTCAATTTAGATGGGCAGAATCCATAGCGAGGGAACTCGAAAATAACATCAATATATGTTCTCTTTTAAGTGGAATGAAGGATCCGGAGAGAATTGCTATACCCTATCTTCGAACGGGAGATTTGGACCTGGATCTAATGTCTCATTCGATTGATAAGGATGTTTCAGGAACAGTAAAGGATGGAATATTAATTGTCGAACCATTTCGTTTATCTGAGGTATTGGATGACCAATTCCTGATGTATAAAATCGTAAGTATTTCATTAAGATTTAAGAATAGGTTCCGGGGAAGGGCAGATGCAAATCTTTCTGATGGATCTATACGACACGGAGGAATTCTTGGAGATGGGAATGAAAACATTTCAAGTTCTCTCATTTTTGAAGATATTTTGCTTCCGAGACGTCGTAGAGAATTTAGAATTCTAAATCGTTTCGATCTGGAGAATGATCTAGATGGAAATGCAGAACTTTCCGATGAAAAGGACGTACAAAACTACGAAGAACTCATGGAAAGAGATAAACATCTTGATATAGATATAACCCAAATGACTAAACGTTTTCTTTGGCCTAGTTATCGATTAGAGGATCTGGCTTGTATGAATAGATATTGGTTCAATACAAATGATGGGAGTCGGTCTGTTATGTTAAGAATACGTATGTATCCCTAATTTTATATTAGGAAATGGGATCTATTTAATAGAGATTCGATATCTATCTATCTATAAATGGATAGATAGATGGATAAATAGATAGATATGTAGATAGTGTATTTCATAATACATCCATATCCGCATCAATGGAATGAATCGAAATCCTAAAAGATATTTCTATTTGGATTCGATCTATTCGATTCTATCGATATAGGAATCTCTCATCTATCTGTATCCCGCTGCAAAGCCAAATTGGAGAAACTCGTTTCTCCGGGAGGAGATAAATTCTCTATCTGTCATTCAATGGGAATGTTCGGAACAAATTCTTCCATGGACCATGGAAAAATTAATAGATCTCATTCTTCTTTCTGACCATGAATCAATCTCATTCATTCTATCTCGAGAAAAATAGTTTTTATGCCAAAGAATTCGCCCATTCGTTCATCTCTGATTCTTAAAGAACGGAGAAGATCCGTTGAATCTCAGATATATCATTTAACTGATCGGATTCTGAGACTTACTCATCATTTGGAATTGCACAGAAGAGACTATTCATCCCAAAGAGGTTTGTGGCAAATTTTGGGGAAACGTAAGCGACTTCTGGTTTATTTGTCCAAAAGGAACAGACCTCGTTACGAAGATTTAATTGGTCAACTAAGTATTCGTGGGCTAAAAATCCGTTGATTTCAAACGAAATTTTCAATTCCAAAATTTTTTTTGGTTGTTAGATTCCGGATCTTAATGAGCCGTTCCTTTGTTTCCATCAATTTATAGAACGAATCAGAGGAGAATGACATATGACCGTGCTTGCTACAGAAAAAGACTCCGTGATAGTAAGTATGGGCCCTCATCATCCATCGATGCATGGTGTTCTTCGACTTATTGTTACTCTAGATGGTGAAGATGTTATTGACTGTGAACCTATATTAGGTTATTTGCATAGAGGGATGGAAAAAATTGCCGAGAACCGAACAATTGTCCAATATCTTCCCTATGTAACACGATGGGATTATTTAGCCACTATGTTTACAGAAGCAGTAACGGTAAATGCGCCGGAAAGATTGGGAAATATTCAGGTACCTAAAAGGGCTAGCTGTATCAGAGTTATCATGCTAGAGTTGAGTCGTATAGCTCCCCATTTGTTATGGCTTGGGCCTTTCATGGCTGATATTGGTGCACAGACTCCTTTCTTTTACATTTCCAGAGAAAGGGAAATTATCTATGATTTATTCGAAGCTGCCACGGGTATGCGAATGATGCATAATTATTTTCGTATCGGAGGAGTAGCTGTAGATTTACCCTACGGTTGGATAGATAAATGTTTGGATTTTTGCGATTATTTCTTATCCAAAGTGGCTGAATATGAAAGGCTTATTACGCGCAATCCCATCTTTTTAGAACGAGTTGAAGGAGTAGGCATCATTGGTAGAGAAGAAGCAATAGATTGGGGTTTATCAGGACCTATGCTACGAGCTTCCGGAATACAATGGGATCTTCGTAAAGTTGATCATTACGAATGTTACGATGAATTTGATTGGGAGGTCCAATGGCAAAAAGAAGGGGATTCATTAGCTCGTTACTTGGTACGAATTGGGGAAATGACAGAATCTATCAAAATTATTCGACAGGCCCTAAAAATAATTCCGGGAGGACCCTATGAGAATTTGGAAGCCCGGCGCCTCGATAAAGGCAAAGATTCGGAATGGAATGATTTTGAATTTCGATTTATTAGTAAAAAACCTTCCCCTACTTTTGAGTCACCAAAACAAGAACATTATGTGAGAGTAGAAGCTCCCAAAGGAGAATTAGGAATTTTTCTAATGGGAGATGATAGTATTTTTCCCTGGAGATGGAAAATTCGCCCACCTGGTTTTATTAATTTGCAAATTCCTCCTCAACTGGTTAAAAGCATGAAATTGGCCGATATCATGACAATTTTAGGTAGTATAGATATCATTATGGGAGAGGTTGATCGTTAAGATGGTGATTAATACGACGGATCCTGAGGAACGAGTTATCAATTTATCTTTTGTACTGGGATTTATAAAAGAGATCTTCGGTCTCATATGGATTAGAATTTACATTCTTATTCCTATATTGGGAGTTTTAATAGGATTATTAGTTATTGTATGGCTTGAAAGAAAGATATCTGCAGGAATACAACAACGTATTGGACCTGAATACGCCGGTCCCTTGGGAATTCTTCAAGCTTTAGCAGATGGGATCAAACTACTTCTGAAAGAGGATATTATCCCATCTAGAGGGGATCTTTGGTTATTCAGTATTGGACCAGCTATAGTGGTTATACCAATTATTTCGAGTTATTTAGTAATTCCCTTCGGCCGCCACATCGTTTTAGCTGATCTTAGTATAGGTGTTTTTTTCCGGATCGCCGTTTCAAGTATTGCTCCTCTTGGACTTCTTATGGCGGGGTATGGATCAAATAATAAATATTCTTTCTCAGGTGGTCTCCGAGCTGCTGCTCAATCCATCAGTTACGAAATCCCTCTAGCTTTATGTGTGTTATCTATATCTCTACGTGTGATCCGTTGCAATATGAGCTTTTCCCCTATCTCTATAAGAAAGGAAAGGAGATTAATAGGATGAATATTTCTTATTCATTCCAACTGATAAACTAGATAGTCATATGGGTGAGATCAAACAGCTTATGAATTCGCAGTAATAGGATCGAGTCCCATCCCCTGTACAAGAGTGAAGGCATGCACAACCAGTGAAAACTGTGTACCCCAGTTAAGATATTAGTATCGAGGCCTGACAGCGGGGGCAAAGGAAAAAAAAAAAAACTGTATGAAGCTCATACTATCATACTGAAGATCGAGCAAAAGTAGATGGTCAGGAACACAAAAATGCACGAAAGGTTAGTGAGAGATAACGAAACATATTTCGAGAAATGTTTCTATATCAATGGGATGATAATGAGGACTTGACGTTGGTAGGGATGATCAAGTAGTACTTCCCCAGAACCCCGATCTGGAGTATGTTCCTATTTACTTAAAAAGGAATGACTATCAGGAACGAAGTAATCCTTTTTGCAGTTCTCCTCTCCTTCTCCCACGAAAAGATGGATAAAGGATGTTTCTTCTCCTTTTTTTCATAAAGATCTAATTTGAATCAATGGACTACTGCCGAAGTCTCATTCGTGATTGACGGAATCTCGAGTGAAATGGAATATGGATCCATAGTGGGAAAAAGTAATTGTTGTAGTATTTCATTAATGGATCCTAATTTTTACTAACAAAGAATTGTGAAGGTCAAGATAGGTTCAAAAGCTCTTGTTATTGTAGCAGACAGAATCTCATTGGTCCAATTCATGAACACTTCGATGTTTCTTTTCTCTTTTATTCTCTTTCCCCATTGTGCGAGGTGCATAACGAGATAATATAAAAGGATTGTTCTTTCTACTTCTCGATGGCCATTGAGGAGCCGTATGAAGCTGAAGTTTCACGTACGGTTTCGGAATAGAGATGAGAACGGTGATGCTATTATCGACTATAATTATCCAACAGTTTAGGTACGGTTGATATAGTTGAAGCACAGTCTAGATATGGTTTTTGGGGATGGAATTTGTGGCGTCAACCTATAGGGTTTATAGCTTTCTTTATCTCTTCCCTAGCAGAATGTGAAAGATTGCCTTTTGATCTACCAGAAGCGGAAGAAGAATTGGTAGCGGGTTATCAAACCGAATATTCGGGTATAAAATTTGGTTTATTTTACGTTGCTTCCTATCTGAATCTATTAGCTTCCTCATTATTTGTGACAATTCTCTATTTGGGCGGATGGAACTTTTCCATTCCATCCATACCAATTTCGGAATATTTCGAATGGGATTCTATTAATGGAACTAGTGAGGTCCTTGGCATAACGATGGGGATCCTTATCACATTAGCTAAAGCTTATCTGTTCTTGTTCATTTCTATCACGGCGAGATGGACTTTGCCCAGAATGAGGATAGACCAATTATTGGATCTTGGTTGGAAATTTCTTTTACCTATCGCTCTGGGTAATTTATTACTGACAGCTTCTTTTCAACTTCTTTTATTGTGACAAAATATCATTCCAAAAATAGATTCTGTAACACATCCGAAATTGGTAGATTGAATACATCTATAAAGAGAAAGAAATAGAATAGACACGAAATGATCCATTCAAGGATATCTACCATATGTTTTCCATGGTGACTGGATTCATAGATTATAGTCAACGAGCGATACAAGCTGCGAGATATATTGGTCAAGGTTTTATGGTTACCCTATATCACATGAATCGTTTACCCATGACTATTCAATATCCCTATGACAAATTGATCCCATCAGAACGATTTCGCGGACGGATTCATTTCGAATTTGATAAATGTATTGCTCGTGAAGTATGTGTCCGTGTATGTCCGATCGATCTACCCGTTGTTGATTGGAACTTTGGAAGAGATATCGGAAAAAAACGATTAGAAAATCATAGCATTGATTTCGGAATTTGTATCTTTTGTGGGAATTGTGTCGAATATTGTCCCACAAATTGTCTGTCGATGACTGAAGAATATGAACTTTCGACCTATGATCGTCATGAATTGAATTATGATCAGATTGCTCTAGGACGTTCACCAATATCGGTGATTGAAGATTCTACAATTCGAACAATTTTCAGTTCAACTTCTTTGTCCGAGAAAACTATGGACGGACATTTAGATCCAAGAACTGTTACCAGTTCTCCGGATTCAATCTGAAGTTCCGATCAGGGAGAACCGATGAATAGGGACCCTATTTTTTTTTTTTCGAATTGACTGGGAATTAGTAATTCTGTTTAAAATTACACTAGGAATATGACCAATGATATATCATTGATTATAATATATTCTTGACCAATCTAATTCTGGATCAGTCTATATAATTTACATATCCGAATAGTTGCAGTATGGATATTCATGTTGGTATATAAAATAGGTATATGGATAGGGTAACTTCTTTGTTTAGTGAATGGGATTGTGAGAAGTAATATTGGAACTTACCGTACATATAATGGATCTACCTGGGCCGATACGTGATATTCTTTTGGTCCCTCTAGAGCTGGGTCTCATATTAGGAGGTTTGGAAGTAGTACTACTTACCAATATAATTTATTCTGCTCTTTCATTGGGACCGGTTCTTGTTTGTATATCTTTATTATATATTTTATTGAACGCAGATTTTGTAGCTGCTGCACAAATCCTGATCTACGTAGGAGCTGTCAATGTCTTGATCGTGTTTGCCGTGATGTTGATGAATAATCAAAAAGATCCAAATTTTGTTCCTCTCTGGACCGTCGGAGATGGTATCACTTTAGTAGTTTGTACGAGTCTCTTCTGTTCATTAATTACTATTATCCTGAACACATCATGGTCCGAGATATCTATGACTACAAAATCGAATCAAATTTTAGAACAGGACTTAACAAACAACGTTCAACGTATTGGGGCTCATTTATCAACTGATTTTTTCCTTCCATTCGAACTTCTTTCTATAATACTTTTAGTTGCCCTCGTGGGAGCAATTACTATAGCTCGCCGAGAGGAAATAGTTTGAATGTCAAATATCGAGTGAAGTATCGTGATATTAGGAGAAGTATGATCTTTGATCTTCCAGATAATATAAAATAATAAACTTTATAGAACTTCTGTTCGTATCTAGATCAATCGAGGTTAATAGGGAGTTTATCAATTATGCTCGAGCATGCGCTTATTTCAGGTGCTTATTTGTTCTCTATCGGTATTTATGGACTGATCACAAGTCGGAACATGGTTAGAGCACTTATGTGTCTTGAGCTAATACTGAATGCGGTTAATGTCAATCTCGTAACATTCTCCAATTATTTTGATAGTCGACAAGTAAAGGGAGACATCTTCTCGATCTTTGTTACCGCTATTGCAGCCGCTGAAGCAGCCATTGGATTAGCTATTGCTTTAGCAATATATCGTAACAGAAAATCGACTCGTATCGATCAATTTAATTTGTCAAAATGGTAATAGAGCACATAGAATCTCCGGATTGATCGGGAATAAGTAGATTTCTAAATCTACAAATAAAAAATAGGTATATCCATCTATCAATCTATATAAATAGATATAGATACACAAATCTATGTATATAGTAGATATACCTATTATCTGCATGTAATCGAAATCAATGTATTATTATTATCGATGAAAAGCGTTATTCAATCCATATCGAACTCATTAACAAATTGTATCTGACCAACACAATTGAGTCAGATTTAGTAGAATCCAGAAAGATCGAAGTTATACAAGTAACTTCACCCTACTGAACAGATGCATGATATAAATATATCCATTCATAATATCACTGATAGTACAATTACTAATTCGTCTGATATCAATAATATCTTGTTATTGATCTATATTATAAGATCTTATCAAATTGATAACTTCTGACATCCTAACTAATGGGAGTTAATAGATCCAATGGCACATTCAGTCAAAATTTATGATACATGTATCGGCTGTACTCAATGTGTACGAGCTTGTCCCACAGATGTATTGGAAATGATACCTTGGGAAGGATGTAAAGCTAAGCAAATTGCTTCTGCTCCAAGAACAGAAGATTGTGTAGGTTGTAAGAGATGCGAATCTGCTTGTCCAACAGATTTCTTGAGTGTACGTGTTTATTTGTGGCATGAGACAACTCGCAGTATGGGTCTAGCTTACTAATAAACATAGACCACAAAAATTGTTAGATCTATCTCCTATTTATTATTCTCCTTTTTTTTCTTTCACTGGTAAAAACCCATGCTCAACCCGAGATATTGAGCATGGGTTTTTCTATAGAAAATTACTTCCATTTTCATCATGAGCGATTTACCCTGGTTAACAATAATTGTTATTTTGCCCATATCTGCGGGTTCCTCAATCCCATTGTTCCCTCATAGAGGGAATAATATAATTCGATGGTATACTCTGGGTATCTGCTTATTAGAATTCCTTCTAATGACCTATACATTTCGTTATCATTTTCATTTCGACGATCCATTGATCCAATTGGAAGAAGATTATGACTGGATAGATCTTATTGACCTTCATTGGAGACTGGGAATTGATGGACTTTCTATTGGACCTATTTCATTGACGTCATTTGTTACTACTTTAGCCACTTTAGCCGCTTGGCCAGTTACCCGAAATCCCCGATTGTTCTATTTCTTGATGTTGGCAATGTACAGTGGCCAAGTAGGATTATTTGCTTCTCGAGATATTCTACTTTTTTTTCTCATGTGGGAGCTAGAACTAATTCCCGTTTACCTACTTCTATCCATGTGGGGAGGAAAAAGACGTCTATATTCGGCTACAAAGTTCATTTTGTACACTGCAGGTGGTTCTATTTTTATCTCAATGGGAGCTTCAAGTATGGGTCTCTATGGATTTGATGGACCAACATTAGATTTTGAAATATTGGCTAATAAATATTATCCTGTAGTACTGGAAATAGTATTCTATTTAGGATTCTTCATCGCTCATGCCATCAAATTGCCAATTCTCCCTTTACATACCTGGCTACCGGATACTCATGGGGAAGCGCATTATAGTACATGTATGCTTTTGGCTGGAATTCCATTGAAAATGGGGGGATATGGATTAATTCGAATTAATATGGAATTATTACCTCATGCTCATTCTCTATTTTCACCGTGGTTGGTAATAGTAGGAGCGGTTCAAATTATCTATGCAGCTCTAACTTCTCTGAGTCAACGTAATTTGAAAAGGAGAATAGCCTATTCATCAGTATCTCATATGGGTTTTGTAATTGTAGGAATTGGTTCCATGGCAGATACGAGTCTTAATGGAGCCATTTTGCAGATGATTTCTCATGGATTAATTGGTGCTGCACTTTTCTTCTTGGCAGGAACAAGTTACGATGGGATACGTACTCTTTTTCTTGACGGGATAGGAGGAATGGCTATACCAATGTCCAAAATATCTACTATGTTCAGTAGCTTTTCAATGGCTTCCCTCGCATTGCCAGGAATGAGTGGTTTCGTAGCGGAATCTATGGTACTTCTGGGAATAATTACTAGTCGTAAGTATTCTTTGACTTTTCAAATAGTTATTGCTGCAATAATGGCAATTGGAATGATATTAACTCCTATTCATTTATTATCTATGTTACGTCGAATGTTCTATGGATATAAGTTTTTGAACGTCTTGAACCCCTATTTAAAGGATTCTGGACCACGAGAAATCTTTATTTCGATTTGTCTTTTTCTGCCAGTAATAGGTACTGGTCCTTATCCTGATTTAGTCTTATCTCTATGGGATAAGAAAGTGGAAGCTATTATGTTCCGATCCTTCCATGAATAACTCCTTTCGAACTTTTCATCAGATAAATTGTCAACTAGATAGTCATGGGATACAATCAAATTATCCTATTCATCTCTCGAAGAGAGAGGAATAGGATGGGGTCAAAATAATGAACAATTAATTTGTTTCGGATGTAATTCAAATTATTTCAAGTAGTGATCATATTAGAATAACTATTTGAAAGAACTTGAAAAAATTACTAATTCCATTTATCAATTCCGTATAATAACTATACTATTATAATAACTATACTATATGAAATATATTCTTCTTTATGGAATATATTCTTCTTTTTTTCTTCCATAAATCCCGGGTCCAAGTCCATTTTTAGTTCTGTGCTAAATCAACCATCCATAGCTATGTAAACCTATTCCTAATAGATCGACCCCCAAATAACAGATCCAAACTATAAAAGATCCTAAAGAAGCTATAATTGCCGGGTTCTCATCTTGCCAACCTTTATTCACCCTGGTATGCAAATAAATTGCAAATATGATCCAAGTAATCAATGCCCAAGTCTCTTTAGGATCCCAACTCCAACGAGATCCCCATGCTTCATTAGCCCATACTGCTCCAGAAAGAATACCTATAGTTAAAAGAAGAAAGCCTAGACCAATAACACGATAACTCCAATAATCTAATTGTTGAGTCAATTGACATTTACGATGATTTGTGAATGACAAATAAAAAGTGTTTTGCAAATCACTCTTTTCTTGTTCATGTAAATACAAATTATTCCTGGAGGGAAAGGGCCAAATGAATGAATTGTCCCTCGCACTGAGAAGCGAAAGAATCCTTCTATTTCTCCGAAATGTAATGATCAGAAAAGCTATTGATGATAGGGATCCACATAAAAGGGTTGCATAGCTGAGTAATATCATGCTTACATGCATCATTAACCAATGGGATTGCAGGGCAGGTACCAACATTGCAGATTGTTGCATTTCCTTCGGAAGACCTGAAGTAGCAAAACCATGAGTTAACATAGTGCTTGGTGCAGTGATTGCACCTAATCCTCGATCCTTTTGGCTTCGTACTTCTAGAATTATATGAATCACAGATGAACTCCATGAAAGGAACATGAATGACTCATACAAATTACTTAACGGTAAATGTCCCGAATAAAGCCAACGAGTAATTAATAATCCCGTTGTACAGACAAAAGTAACTATCATGCCTTTTCCTCCCGAACTACTTAGCCCTTCAATTTGATGGACCAAGGTTCCCCAATAAGCGAGAGTGACAACAGAAATGAGAGAAAAAGAAATGTGAGCCAATATATGTTCTAAGGTTATGAATATCATAATAAACCCATTTCTTCATTTGATTTTAAAATAGGATCGATAATAGAAATACGATAGGATAAATTAAAAATAGTCAATAGAAAAGAGTGATCTATTATAAATAAAAGATAAATAGAAATGAATTGAACAGAATAGGAGGGAGATCAACGGAATTTTATTCTAAGAATGCCGCCACTCGGATTCGAACCGAGATGCCCTAGCACTGCTTCCTAAGAGCAGCGTGTCTACCAATTTCACCATGGCGGCTTGGTAAAGACATACTAACCCATTTGTGCCAGATCGTCAATGTGTTCAAAACAGGTTTAACAGGGGGAGTAATTAATGGAGATTGGGGGATGTTAGAAATCTAAGTTCGGACATTGAATCAATGTGATGTTGATCATTACAACGGAGCATGGCGCAGCTTGGTAGCGTGCCATCTTGGGGTGATGGAGGTCGCAGGTTCAAATCCTGCTGCTCCGAAGGGGAATGAAGAGTCCTATTAAATTCCATCATTGAACAAGAGATCTCTTAAATTATCTTGATAGAATGGAAGCAGCTAGATCCCGAACATGGAAGAGAGATACATGGAAAAAGATTTCATGCCGTAACTTTACCGATAACGATTTGTGAATATCGCGGGCTTAGTAAGAAGAGTTTCTCGAGCTATTGGAATGTAAAAAAAAAAAAAATGGATTATTCATTCCCCTTAAATCACGTTCTGGAAAGTGAGAGCTAGGCCATTAATGGGGGGCCAATGACGGGCGGGGATCAGATATACTAAGATGTTGTGCAAGGTTATACATCTATACTTTGGCCAGTCCCCTTAGAATTATGTTCTTCCTATGTTCTTGAAAACGGGTCATAAATGGCTAGAGTTATTGTATCTCTAGCCATGAGTCATCTTAAAAAATCGAGCACTTTCTCTATATGACCATAAAGGAGATAACCGTTGAGGAGTAAAATGGATCTATTAAGTTCCTATTCTGTATCTAGCAATTGTGTGAAATCCCGAATGGAATAAGAAGAGTAAGAGAAAGATGAATCCCGATATCTGAAATTAGGAATTAGGAATTATTTACCGAGATCTGAGCAATAATTCGCTCGAGTGACACAGTAACACATAGATTCGAGTCATCCAAAATGAACGAGTGATTTTGTGTGTGAATACTATACTCAGATGATCCCGTAGGTTCTATAACTATTTAAAATTAAACTAATTACTCCGAGGTTCTTATCTAAATACATATCTATTTAAATAGATATCTATCCATATAAATAGATATTCAATAAGATGTTGATGAGGTAAAGCTATCAGAAATATAAATAAGGGTAATGCTAAATTAATCCGGGATTCTTCTGAAGAATGATGCTGGGGAATCTTTCCCCAGCGGTAAAGGAAGTATGGATGAATGGTTTAAGAATCGGAAGAATGGTTAAGGAATCCCCCTCTCTCAGTCGGTCATAAATGAATGCTGTAGTGAAACCGAATCATGATTTGTCTCTTTGTCTGTCCGACCCCAGTATCGTTCCCAGTATTGTTCGAAAGAGCCAGGGAATGACTTCTTTCCCATTATTGCCCTCTACTAGGGGGCATACTTGTTGATGTTATGAATCATTGGATTCATTAATGGATGTGGATTTAGATGATCCAGAGGGCTTATCATTTGTTGTGCAGTAAAAAATTTTTGACCGACCGGTCGAGATAGACTCAGCTAAGGAAAAAGCTTTTACCGCGGCCTGATCTGCTTTTCCCTTCCAAACATTTTTACGAATTCGTTTTCTGGATTTAGAAGTGCGCTTCTTCGGAACTGCCATGATGAACAATGCTTTTCATTCATATATTTCGATGTGATAGACATATATGTACATATCTATCTATCTAGATAAATATTATCTATCTAGATAAATATTATTAGATTGATATTCAATCTTGTATATATCGCGTTATTCTATGCAGTATAGAGATATACGTACATATAGAGATATGTATATCTCTATATGTATATCTCTCGTTATTTCTATTCTAAAAGTTTAAAGATCTAGCTCCTCGAAATCTTCATAATTTGTGATAAAATTACATTATTTCGTTATATGAATAATGATTTATTTACTGCAGAATCCATTCGTTCTCATTTCTTTGGACAGATAGAATCTACTACGGATCAAATCGAATTTTGTCGATGTCTTAACCTACGTACACCGTGTCCTCTTTCTAGGAAATGCATTTCTTACTTAATTGGTCAGTTCATCTCCAGGAGAATCCTGTGGGATTATCCCTCTTATTTCATTTTACAGCCGAGAATGTCTGATATTAGTAATAGATCTATGGTAAATCAATAGTAATAAATGGATATTTTGGCATTCCGTCCATCCATCCGGTCCTAATCCTAATGATGTGGAGTGACAAATACCATAAGATCTATCTGGCCCGTTCGGAGTTGTTCACTCCTGATTCCAATTATTACGTATATACTTGTTATTTAAGATTAGGAGCGAATATGTATCGAACAGATTCGATCAAATATCATAATCTAGAATAGCTCTCTAATTGGTTCGATTCTTGTCAGGTTTTATCATGAATATTTTTGCAGGACCAGAGTGTCAAACATCTCTATTGGTTTATAAAAATCTATGTGATATAAGATAATATATGGGAAAAGTGTACAATTTTGGATGTGCACAACTCTATCTCGTTGATGAGTACCTGAAGAAACTAGGGTTCCTATTCATCTGGCATTTCATATTAATTAATGATTAATCAGCTCGAACTTTCTATTTGTGGAAGGAGAAGGAAAAATAGATGGATGGAATCCATCCCATCGTTCCTCCTGATTTACGACCCCTTTTTATTTGTTCCTTTCGTAATCCAGTGGATCGGAAACCAGTAATGGGAAATGGAAAAAAAAAAGAAAAAAAAAAAAAAGAGAAAAAATCTTTCTAAAAATTACTCGATCTTCCTATGGAACTTATATATAAATATGTTTGGATCGTGCCTTTCCTTCCACTTTCAGCCTCTGTGCCAATAGGATCGGGATCCTTACTTTTTCCAAGGGCAACCAGGGGTCTTCATCATATATGGGCTCTTATCAGCATTTCCCTGCTAGGTATAGCTATGCTCCTTTCTTTCAATCTATTCTTGCAGCAAATTACAGGTGGTCCCGTCTATCAATATTTATGGTCCTGGACCATTAATAAGAATTTTTCCCCAGAGTTGGGCTATTTGATCGATCCACTTACTTCCATTATGCCAATATCAGTTACTACTGTCGGAATCATGGTTATGATCTACAGTGATAATTATATGTCTCATGACCAAGGATATGTGAGGTTCTTTGCTTATCTTAGTCTTTTTAATGCTTCTATGTTGGGACTAGTGATTAGCCCTAATCTAGTACAAATATATATATTTTGGGAATTAGTAGGAATGTGTTCTTATTTATTAATAGGTTCCTGGTTTACTCGACCCAGTGCAGCCAATGCCTGTCAAAAAGCGTTTATTACTAATCGTATAGGAGATTTTGGACTATTATTAGGAATTCTAGGATTTTATCAGATAACGGGTAGTTTCGAATTTAGATATTTATTGGGAAGATCTAACGAATCGATTGCTAGTAATGAAGTTAGTTCATTCTTTGCTACTCTGTGTGCTTTTCTCTTATTTTTAGGTCCAGTAGCTAAATCCGCACAATTTCCACTTCATGTATGGTTACCTGATGCTATGGAAGGGCCTACCCCTATATCAGCTCTTATACATGCCGCTACTATGGTAGCAGCAGGAATTTTTCTCGTAGCTCGATTGTTCCCTCTTTTCAAAGCTCTACCTTTCATAATGAATCTCATCTCTTGGACAGGTGGAATAACGGCTCTATTGGGAGCGACTATGGCTCTTGCTCAAAGTGATCTTAAAAGAGGTTTGGCTTATTCTACTATGTCCCAATCAGGTTATATGGTGTTAGCTCTAGGTACAGGTTCTTATCGAGCTGCTTTGTTCCATCCGATTACACATGCCTATTCTAAAGCGTTATTGTTCCTAGGATCTGGATCAGTGATTCATTCCATGGAATCTCTTGTTGGATATTGCCCCGCTGAAAGTCAGAATATGGCTCTCATGGGTGGTTTAAGTAAATACATGCCAATTACAGGAACAACCTTTCTTTTAGGTACACTTTCTCTTTGTGGTATTCCCCCCTTTGCTTGTTTTTGGTCTAAGGATGAAATTATTAGTGATAGTTGGCTATATTCTACCATTCTTGGGGGGATAGCTCGATCCGCAGCAGGATTTACTGCATTTTACATGTCTCGTATGTATTTTCTTGCTTTCGAAGGAGATCTCCGCGTAAATTTGTATAACGACCCTATTCCGTTCTATTCGATCTCTATGTGGGGAGAAAAAGAATCTGGTACATTCACCGAAACTGAAATGGGTTCTATGCCGCAATTACCGGGAAATAAGAACTCTTCTTCCTCTGAAGGAGTATTTAAATTCTCAGGGAAGATGGAACAATTCGATGGTAAACCTATGGAATATCTGGTTATTACTCATCCTCTCGATAAAGGGGATCCTCCATATCCCAAGGAATCGGACAATACAATGCTATTGCCTTCACTTGTACTGGGACTATTCACTCTATTTGTGGGATCTATAGGAGTTTCTTTTGTTCAAGGAGAAATAAGTTCTGATATCTTATCCCAACGGTTGACTCTATCGATGAACCATTTCCATGAGAACCATCCTGAAAATTGGTCCGAATTTTTTGTAGATGCGATTCCCTCAGTTGGTATAGCATTTTCTAGCACATTCGTGGCCTTTGTCCTATATGGACCTATAAATTTTAATTTCTCCTCACCATATTTATGGTATAAAAGGGATTCCCGGCTAAAGGGTATCCCAGACCGATTCATCAATGTCATATACAATTGGTCATATTACCGAGGCTACATAGACATATATTATAACAAAATATTTACTATGGGTATACGGAGATTAGCTGAACTAACTTATTTATTTGATCGATGGGTAATTGATGGAATTATAGATAGAGTCGGTATCCTGGGTCTCTTTGTAGGAGAGGGAATGAAATATTTAGGGGGGGGACGGACATCTTCCTATCTATTTGGATTCTTGTTTTTTGTAGTAATCTTTCTACTGACAATTTTTATTTTTATATGGATTCGTTGATGTGAGATTTTGACTAATCTCTCATTCTCTGTATCGATAGATCGATCTTTTATGTCCCCTTGCAATTCTTCGTCCCCTTCCCTTCTCTCCATCCCCTCCGTCCCCCTGTTCTCTTTCTGTTCTTCCTTCCCCTTTCTATTCCCCCTTCCTCCATTTTGGATTCATTTCATTATAGATAGATAGATATCTATCTATCTATATGGAACATATATAGAACTGATATTCCATCATTCAAAAAAGGATTCTTCTTAAAATGAAATGCTGAGAAAGAAAATACAGATAAAAAAGAGTGATTGATCAGGTAGAATTACAATCATTGAAGTAATGACGGTACGATCGCTGATATGGATTCCTCTCACTTCAGCACTTCCCACCACTTTATCTTTATCTACCAAAATCACCGGGCAGATCGGATCTAATCTCACGTATCCCAGCATTCAACCAGCCCATGATCCGAAGGCTATACAGCATGGAGCGGGCAGAGAGATGAAAGGGCCGACAGGGGGACCTTCTCCTGCTTGATCGAAATCAATTCTATGATCGAATAGCAGTTCCAAGTGCCATGATGTCCGCTTCGTTTCACTCAATGAAGGGCTCGGACAGGTAAGGTAGGTTAGTTGAGACTATCTCACCATTACCTTCTAGCTCTTAGGATAAGAAGCAGGCCCCTTGTCCCTGGCAGGGAGAGAGAGGTCTTTGTTGCCCTTCGGTGGAGTGAGTATACCTAGCGAACTGGCGGGTCCGCAGCACCGTGGAGATCGATTGATCAATATGCATCGTGGAGAAGATCATGGTGATGGTTGACCGCCGCCTCCCCTTGTCCTGGAGGCGGGGAGGCGAAGGGGATTGCTATCGTCACCTTCTCTCCCTATAATATAGGGTGGGGTGTATGTTCCAGAAGTTCCGAAGGAAGCTTTGGGCTTCTCAATGGTTCATGCACCGGTCGTAGGTCGGTCCAAAGAACAAGAGTCTTGAACGTATATGAGATCTAACCCCCCGTTGTTCCTCAGTAGCTCAGTGGTAGAGCGGTCGGCTGTTAACTGACTGGTCGTAGGTTCAAATCCTACTTGGGGAGATCCACTTTATTCAAGGGCTCGCTCCGACCGTTAGGAGTAGGTAAAACGTTCCCTGTCCTTATTGATATTAATGCGAAATCGCCAAAAACAAGGATAAGGGTGTACTCACTCCCAGTAGTTCGGAAAAATATGGAAACAACAGTCTCTTTGGAGTACTGAAAGGTTCGGATGAGCAGATCCATGGTTCTCCGTTCTGATGACATTTCCAGAGCTGAATTGGGGCGAAGGCCTCTATTCGCTCGACCCATAGCTGGTAAAACTATCAATTCGTTCCTTGGAAG